CGAAACGGTCCCTCCGCAACCAGTCATCCATAGTATCAAATAAATCCTTTTCGTCTTTGGTAAATCTACCAAGGGCTATAGTCATAGTGATCCTCCTATTCAACTACTTCAACCATTTCCGAACACCTCATAGCATTTTCGGGACATACGAGAGTTCAATCATTTATGTATGATTCCTCGTCCACTTCCAATGGGTTTCGAAGAAAAAAAATACTTTTTTCTTTTCTATTGGGTCATAAACCGACCTAGATAAATCCACGAGCTCGATTATTCCTTCCTCTTCTTATTCTGAATAACTATCTGAATCCTGAATTGTCTTATGACTCATCAATCAGATGAATTTTTTGAAATAACTATTCAAGGAACAAATGATCCCCGCTCCCACCACCAGTAGCTCCTCCGATTTACACCCGCTCCATCAACTAATCTTATTTTTGGATCTTTTTTGTGATATTTAGAAAAGATTAATAAATATAATATCTTTATGGATTCTTCCAACTTCTATGTATAGTAAATTACTACAGTACCCTATATAATATCTAATTTATTCCTTTTTTGACTCTTTAATCTTTTTTAAGATTTTTTTTTGTTGTTTTTTTTTATATTTCCCCCTTTTCCTTCAGATAAATCGAAAACTCCGGAGTATGGTATATTTTTTAACGGGTCGAACCAAAAAAGCCGCTTTTTAGATTTTCTTATTTACTTTACCTTTAGTTGTCATAAAAAAAGGAAAATTCCCTATTTTTCCCTGCGACCAAATTAAATGAAATATGCTATACAGTATTAAAATAATTAAATACTATATCTATATATAGGAGACTGGAAACGAAAATATCTTTCTCGTATCCGTTATCCATCACATTGGCGAAACAAAAATATCGGATGCATCAATATGTAAGGGTAAGGTACATGAAGCCACGATCTGATATATATATAATAGATAAACATCCTCTCTAGACTAGATATAAGCAACTGATCTTTCTTTGGAATCAAAGAAAGATATTAACAAATAGACGTCTCTTATTTTGTGACTCGGAATAAACGTTTCCTATCGACGAACAGAATAATAATTTATTCCTATGGAGGATCCAGGAACAAGAAGATTTAATCGGAAATATCGACAAATTCGTGTGGCGTAGTCTAAGGAAATAAAAACAATTCCGAGACTACTATTCTATCTCTATCGAATTTGAATATCAGAATAGCTGATGTAGTCACGATTCAATGGGTCAGGTCCACTTACCTTTTCTTTTGTTTATTTCTTCTATTTACATTTAAGAAGTAGGAATATTTGGCGATTCATAATGGGAATTGAGTAGATAGAATATCTATGTCCTAGAACCAAAAATATTGAATAATGAAACCTGAGTAGAAGTATAGCCTGTAGTGGCATAGTCGTCCTCCCAATATCCAATAAGTGGGGTGACTTAACTTATCATTATAATGACTATAATATAACTCATTATAATAAAAACTATATAATATAATAAAAACTATTATATTTATAATATGCTTATGTGGACTTTTTTTATTACAAATATCAACAATCTCTCTATTATCCACTAAAGAATGAAGACTCAAACTGGAGTTTTGTGGAAAAAGCCCCTTATCGGATTTGAACCGATGACTTACGCCTTACCATGGCGTTACTCTACCGCTGAGTTAAAAGGGCCTATTTTATTCCATTCCGGAATGAACCAATGTGAAGACATATATATATATGTACATATATTATATACATAGGTGCATGCAGTAGACTCATAGTGTCTCATTCGGGAATAATAATTTTGTTAGGCAGTCTAGCCTAAAACCTAATTTTTTTTATTTGCTTTTATTGACCCCTATCACAACGAGATTCGCTTGATTGATACACAATTTGACATAGAAGATATTTGATATGTGATCAAATCATGTAATGAAAAGATTCAACTCGTACCTGGAATCAAGCTCTAAAAAAAAAACTTTGCTATCGTTTTTTTTTATTTCCTAGCTGTGAGACGGGCATATCTCATCTTAACAATGCGTGAATCGATGGGTGAAAGTCAAAAAATGGAGTTTCACCTTTTTCTGTCGGACAAATCGCCGGGATCCTATACTTCATTAATGGATAAGTATTATAACATTATTTCTCTATATGAAATGAAGTAATGTTTATTTTATTTATACTATTTTTATTTATACTATATAGAATGTTTATCCATTATAATGATATGGATATATCAGACATATTTTATTTCTATATATTCTAATAATATAATGAATGATATATATACTATGACACATCATTAGAATATATAGAAATAAGAAATAGAATAGAGAAATTTTGAATGGTTCATGAACCACGAATGAAGAATAGAAAAATTCTATCGGAATCACGAAAGGTGGAAAACTTATTCAGATTTAGTCACACCATTATATTGACAATTACACAAAACTATTCATACTAAGAGCTAAGAGTACGATGGCGATCGGGCAGATATGCCCCTATCGTCTAGTGGTTCAGGACATCTCTCTTTCAAGGAGGCAGCGGGGATTCAACTTCCCCTGGGGGTAGTTGATCGTGTATTATCAATAAGTCTAGAATTGATTCTTCCTGGGTCGATGCCCGAGTGGTTAATGGGGACGGACTGTAAATTCGTTGGCAATATGTCTACGCTGGTTCAAATCCAGCTCGGCCCAAGAATTCGCCGATCCATCATGAGATTCTATAATGAATTTGTCCTTCGGAAACACCGGGGGAATAAAGAAAAGAAGAAATTTTATATCATATCCTATTTGTTCCCATATATTCTTTATTTCATGAATGATCTAGATTCATGATCAATAAATTCAATTTCAATAATTCAATAAAAAGAAATTAAATATAGGGAAAGGATTAAATTAAACAATAAAAATATTTATTTATTGAAAGATTTCTTATCAATCAATTTAACACTATTTGACAATAGGATGACTAGTAATCCGTGTTGTTTTCACTAAAGTCCATTTCCATGTGGATATAAATATATCATCCCTTTCTCTGTTACAATGTTACAATACAACGATTCTAAATATAAATAGTTTTAATTTAATAAAATCATTAAGAATATGTATCTGTATCCTGTATACCTTTTATTTCTCTGGGATTGTAGTTCAATCGGTCAGAGCACCGCCCTGTCAAGGCGGAAGCTGCGGGTTCGAGCCCCGTCAGTCCCGACCTAGTATCTAATGACCCCCATCAATTCATCTCTTTATTTTCTGTCAAGGGGCGGGGAGTGGGATCTAATTCCCAGAGGGGGGTCCTTATTTATTTTTTTCCGTTTCGAATTTCTTATTGAGAAAATACAATATGACAATTTCAATTATTGAAATTAGTACCAAGGAGGATAGAGATATGTGGATTGCTACAATTGTTGGTAGCATCCTATTTAGGATTCTGAGAGATACCTGTCTGGTTTTTTTCGATTGCTCCCAATCCGTGGAAGGAAATCGAATACCCATATATATATTTTCACCAGAGCACATACACAAATTTTGATTCGTTTATTATACGATAGAAAATGAACTTAATTTTCACATAGTTACCTCGATAAAATACTTTTCCGATTAAAGCTACCCCCTTTCTAGCTCCGATTTTGTATAACCTAAATTACTAATTGATTACTAATTGGAAACAATCTATCTATTTATATAATTAAAACTGCACACTTTATTTTTGATATATGTGTTCCAGTACCAATCCAAAGAAAGAAAGAAAGCGGCATTTTTTTTTTAATAAAAGAAAGATCAAATAAAGAACCATCCCTCTTTTTAATAAGGGAATTAATAATCTTTTTTTTTATTCCCATTGAATTGAAGGGGAAGGTCCTATCAAAGAAAGAACAAACTAAAAAAAAAATAAAAAAAAAAAGTAGTTAATTTGTCGAAATATTCGATCTTTTCTTCTTCTTTTTCCATTTCACTTCTACTATTTGGGTTTGTGACCAATGGAAGTGGAAGATGGGTTAGATGGATGATACCTCATTATATGATTATATAAGGAAGACGGTAGGTTATAGAGAATAACGAATGGATAAAGAATCAAAAATTGAATGGGATTCTTGATTGGATCAGGAATCCAATTTTTTTTATTTCTGTATGGATAAAAGATCTTCCTATGTTATACTATTCCATTCTCGACGATGAATAGATTTGATAGCTCAGATATTGTTATTCATGATATTGATTCGATTCAATATCATCGGGATGTATTCCTCCCATTAAATTTACAGGAGAAAGGTTTAGAATCTCTATGGGATTAGATCCCGAGTTATTATATTATGAAGTAAAAAAACGATGAAATTATGGAAGTAAATATTCTCGCATTTATTGCTACTGCACTGTTCATTCTAGTTCCTACTGCTTTTTTACTTATCATTTACGTAAAAACGGTCAGTCAAAATGATTAATTTGAATCAAGCTTGACTTCTTAGTTCTTATCAATAATGGAAGAAATGAAAGGGATTCAAACTCCACGTCTTAAATGAAATGAGCGGATTCAAATCAGCAGTATACGAGATCTGATAGTATGGTAGAAAGAAATATAGGAATCTTTCTACCACACTATCGATTATTATATAAAATGAGAAGGTTGGACTGTATAAAGATATATATATAGGTTTAATATAATATAATATGGATCACGCCATAATATGTATATTGATATATGTACATATAACTCATCATATATGTGTAATATATATTAGCACCCCAATTCGAGTTCTTTGCTACATCCATGCTACATCCATTTGATTTGTACCGATTTCGATCAATACAATACGATATAATCGAATGCCCACTTTGACTCTTATGTCTTACGGTTCTAATTACTCGTTTTATTTTATTATATATTTATAGTTAATTTATTTCCAATATGGATCCCGGGATCCGCCGAAACAATCAAATCAACGGAAGAAGGTATGGTATGGGCGTAGAATAGATTATATAATATAAAAGAAATCTAGTCATCTTTTTTTTAGCATTCCAACAAGGAGTCATTTATTTAGCCATTGACAGGTGATTCAAGGAATTCCGTGGGAAATTCAATTCTTCATATTTGTAAAAAGAGTAGTAGATACCACCTATTTATAACGCGTGAACCATGATATTAAGCGAGTCGATAAAACAGAAATAACATTTCTAGGAGTCTAAAAGGTAAATGCACAATATGTGAATCGCCCACCGCAATATTATGCGTAGTACTTCGTTGGACAAACGCTATATCGATGTTTCCATCGGTATAAAGTACGTATCTACATAATAACAGATAGACTTCCTCTTCGAACAGTAAAGCGGGAAACAAATAAAAAGGGGGTTGGTTGCTCCTCATTGTAATATCCATATATCATTCTGTTAAAGTTCATCTAAATAGAATATTTTTATTTTAGGACGAATTCGGTTGGAAAAAATTTTGATTTCATATCATGTGTATTCCTTTTACTTTCAAAATACAAACATCGGAATAATTGAAATATTTGTTTGATTGAAAGGTTATTCTTCATCTATTACATTACTTTACTGGATTCCAGTAGAATTTTTCTATGAAGATATTTTTCTTGAAAAACGCTTTGCAGAACGATCTATGAAACCATTAATACAGTTTGATTACTCAACTCAATTAAATTAGTAATGATCCTAGAGTCCACTTCTTCCCCATACTACGAGTGAAAGGGAAAATGTAAAGACTACCATTAAAGCAGCCCAAGCAAGACTTACTATATCCATGTGAATTCTGTCTCCTATCTCTATGAATATGAAGAAACTCTTCCATTATTGATCACTAATAATAATGTAATCAATGGCACAGAGTCAAAAAGGGATTTTGAACGAAGGCTATTGATGAACCCAATAACTCCACCCATAACAAGTTCGGATATGATTTGTGGGAGAATTTGGAAGCATTAAGTACAAGCAAGATAGACAGTTACTTTCTTGTAATTATCAAGGGAGGGCGATTAATGGAACATGCAGGAATAGTAAGACCTATTGTTTCTTTTGTTACCCTTCATAATAAAACAGCATAACAATATACAATCAAGATAAATCACTATCTATCACATATCTCTATTTTTTGATCTAATCCTTACGGCCTCCCGAGTGTTGTTGTGAAATACTTGGGAGACCCTCTATTATATTAATAATCTATTTTGCTTAGGTGTTACCGAAAATAAAGAAGTTTTTATTTTTCAACCCCAACCCTTAGTCTTTTTTTTTTATTCTATATTCTATAAAAGAAAGCAATTATTCATCCAATATTGCTTGAATGCATGTCTGAGCACTCATAAATTCTCGCGAGTCTGTATACAAAGCATCTTCCACCCTTTCCACAACTACCAATTCCCCGCTCAACCGTTTAATTCAAGAATCAGTCATTAGACATTAGTACTGGAAGTTTTGATAGTCTAGCCCTTCCTATACTAAAATTCTCCCTGGAATCCCAAGCGCAAGGATTGAAAGTCTTTTAGCCTCCAGCTTCTTAAAATCAAAATAAAGCAAGTTTCGGAAGTTCGAGTCCTTTTCCTCTGCTTATGCTAGGCAAGGATTCGGCGACTTCTATTATATCAGCAAGCAAAGGGATTTCGAGTTTTTTCTTGATCAGACGACACCCAGATTTGAACTGGGGAAAAAGGATTTGCAGTCCCCCGCCTTACCACTCGGCCATGCCGCCAAAACGATAAAAATAGATGGAAATATTCCTGGTGGGTTATTACTTAATAAATACTTAATCCCCCCTTTTTTTATTTATTGATTTGCATCTGGAATACCATTTTCCTTATTCCTTTCCTAATAAACTGAAACTAAAAAAATCCTTCCTTTTTTGTTTTGATTGGAGCCGGACCCTTCTATTAATTGTATAGTATCTCAAATATCAAAATACACAACGCCGAAAAATTTCCCTCCTTTTTTGAAAGAAAATATTTGGATTTTGAGTCACACAATCAAAAATTCAGCGCAAACGAAATTGGACCCATTAACTATTGACTGTTAAGTTCTTGGATCTCGTATTGTGTTTCCTTAATGGCATAAGAAAATGCAATTGATACACAACTAATCAGTATCAATAATTTTCAATAATAAATCCTTTTCAATTTCAAGTATAACTATAACAACATTTATGTGTAATTTTGTGTATATGTAAACCCCAGAACAGAAATTGTTACACAGATATACCCAATCCGGGATCTTATTTATATATGATATGCCATAGGAACTTAATTAAAGTAATTAGCGTGCTTCAATATTTCATTGAAGATATTGAATATCAAACCCTTTTGCGTTGCGCACTTCAATCGTATTCCACGAATTCAACCAGCAAATGGGTAAAAATGCCTCTTTTTTTTTGCGAATAATTTTTTTTTGAACAAGGAATCCACTAAAAAAGTTAAGTGCTAAAAAAAGGTAAACTCTATAGGGTTCCTTTCTGTCTTTATATTATTCAGAGAGAACAGATCAAATCCTGAATTCATTTACTTTTCTGGTACC